GGACTATGGAGTGAATGATTTGATGAATGAATATTCGATTCTTTCTTCAATGTGTAATCAATTCACACTAATTCTTCCATTTTTCATATACTATAAAAAAAATACAGATACAGATTCGGGCTATCACTAATCTATTGATATAGTATTCAATAGATACGTTTATCCTTCATCCTTTCTGAAGTTTCGATGGAAAGATTCCTCTACCAAGGCAGCCAACTCCATTTGTTAGAACAGCTTCCATTGAGTCTCTGCACCTATCCTTTTTTTCCTTTTCCGAACCTTTGTTTTGAGAAAAAAGGATTTGGCTCAGGATTGCCCATTTTTATTAATTCCGGGGTTTCTCTGAATTTGAAAGTTATCACTTAGTAGGTTTCCATACCAAGGCTCAATCCAATTAAGTCCGTAGCGTCTACCGATTTCGCCATATCCCCCCTTCCTTTTGTTTTGAGATTCGAATCTTATTATGATATCATTCCTTTTTTCTTTCATTTATACTGGAATTCTTGAATTTATTAGATAGCGATTACTATCTCGAAAAAAGTATTTTCTTTGTTACTTATAGGAAACCCTTATTTGATCCAATCAAATTGGATTTTATCATTTCTGTATCGGCAATTCAATATAGATTGATATATACCCCATATATCTTCCTCTTCCTGCCATTTCTCCCATGCAATTTGAGATACTTCAGCGGACGATTCTTCTTTTTTTTTCTTAACTTCCCCTTTTACGAATGAAAGCCGAGGAATGTCTGATTAGTTATAACTAATTAACTAATTCGAATTCGAAAGAAATATAGAATTCGAAATAGTTAGGATATAAAATATAGAAGTGTAACAAAAAGAATTTCAAATGTCGTGTGAATCCAAAATCAAAAAGAAAATTTGACTATCGAAAAATATTTAAGATTTACTATCGAATAGAATAATATTCGAATTTAGAAGTGTGATAAAGAAATCGAAATTCTATATCGCTACATAAATCGTTCTGTTCTATAATATTCAATATTTATTGGAAATTATAGAGAAATTATAGATTCTATTCTTTTCTATATTTCTAGAGACACTATACTATAGTGTATTGAATTCCTATGCATAGAAAATTTCTATTATTATTATGTGGGCCCGCTTAGCTCAGAGGTTAGAGCATCGCATTTGTAATGCGATGGTCATCGGTTCGATTCCGATAGCCGGCCTTTTCCTATTTTTCATTTTTTTATTCCATTTTTGAAAAATGGAGAATCTCCCTTTGAAATCCAAGACTAGTCAAAAAGTGTTTTACCCCTTTTTCAAAATCCATGAATTTCTTAATAGGAACTCCCAACTATGTCAGGAAGAGGATCTTTTATATATATTATTCTAATAATAGAAATAGAAAGTTTGAATATTTATCTCATTCTTCTTTATTCTTCTTTATAGTAATAGTACAAGTACACTACGTCAGCAAACTTCGCTTCATTTAGTTCAGTTTTAGTTTAGGTTTATTCTGTAAAATCCAATTTTCAAAAAAAAAAAAAGAATGAAATGAATTCTAAATAAGAATAAGGAGTCTTTATGTCGCGTTACCGAGGACCTCGTTTCAAAAAAATACGCCGCCTGGGGGCTTTACCAGGACTAACTAATAAAAGTCCTAAAGCCGGAAGTGATCTTAGAAACCAACCGCGCTCCGGGAAAAAATCTGGATATAGTATTCGCCTAGAAGAAAAACAAAAATTGCGGTTTCATTATGGTCTTACAGAACGACAATTACTTAAATACGTTCGTATCGCCAGAAAAGTCAAGGGGCCAACAGGTCCAGTTTTACTCCAATTACTTGAAATGCGTTTGGATAACATCCTTTTTCGATTGGGTATGGCTTCGACTATTCCCGCAGCCCGCCAATTAGTTAACCATAGACATATTTTAGTGAATGGGCGTATAGTAGATATACCAAGTTATCGCTGCAAACCCCGAGATATTATTACGCCGAAGGATGAACAAAAATCCAGAACTCTGATTCAAAATTCTCTCAACTCTTCCCCTCATGAGGAAGTGCCAAAGCATTTGACCCTTCAACCATTCCAATATAAAGGATTAGTCAATCAAATAATAGATAGAAAATGGGTCAGTTTGGACATAGATGAAACCATAGTCATAGAATATTATTCTCGTCAGACTAAACCCTAAATTCAAATAAAATAGCAAGGGTTCGGGCAATTTTCTTCCCTTTCATCAAATTAAATTAACCTAAGGTTAAGTAAGAAAAATACGGGTTTAATTCCGATTTTATCCCATTTATGTATCATAGACCGAGGGGCTATTTTCATATTCTTTCCAGTATTCTTCCTAGTTTATGGGTCACGGCAATTCGGAATAGAGAATCTATATCAATGAAAGGTCTAACTGGTGGAATAAAGGTCTCCATTGCTATTTGATCCGGTGTTGTTAATAAAATGGGTCTATTAAGTGAAGGTACGGAAAGAGAGGGATTCGAACCCTCGGTAAACAAAAGCCTACATAGCAGTTCCAATGCTACGCCTTGAACCACTCGGCCATCTCTCCTACATAATGATTATGAACCAAAAACCGAGTGAATAGCGAGTTCTTCATATTCGATTCTAGATTGTTGGATAGGTACGACCAATCCATTTTAACTATTTAAACTATATATTACTATATATTACAAATCAAAATAGAAAATTTTACAAATCAAAATAGAAAATTTTACAAATCAAAATAGAAAATTTTTCATCAAAGTAAAGAAAGATCTTTCTTTCGAGGCTCCAAGATAACGAGAAAATTCTTTTCTTAGGAAATTTTTTTTTGAATTTTATTAAAAGGGGGGATTCGTGTTTGCAAAAATGACTCCCTTCTATTTCTACTATTTCGAATCGATTAAATCAATGAATTAGAACGAATCAACTGATTGATAGGTCTAGATTTTTTAGACTAGGGTTAATGGATACCTTTCTAGCATAATTCTATATAGACTACGATTCCATACCCTACAAATTCTCAAATTTCTTTCCGGTTTTAGAGTTCTCAACAACAAACCCCTTCCCTTACCCCTCTATTCTAAATTCATAAAACATTTTGTATAGTGGATTGTATACCTCCTATGTACACAACATAAAAAAGGGGTGGTTATTCTATTTTCATCATAGAATGATTATTCGATCTTTTTCTTCTTTGTATCATAATTCAATCAAAATTTCTCGAGTTCCTCGAGTCTGTAACTTCAATGAAATCGGAGTAGTTCCCTTCGTTCGTATACTACTACATTAGGATGAAATCGAATCGGGTTCAAATATTTCTTATCGATTCCTGTCAAAAAGGAACAATTGGAATAGAAGGCCCATAATCTTTTTTTTTCAAATCAATCTGTTTTTATGTTATTTCGTACTGTACAATTCTTTTCTTTGTGGGATCATTTTCCCACAAGAGGGAATGAGAAGAATTATAGAATGGATTGCTAGCTATGCCTAGATCGCGGATAAATGGAAATTTTATTGATAAGACCTTTTCAATTGTAGCCAATATCTTATTGCAAATAATTCCGACAACTTCAGGAGAAAAGGAGGCATTTACCTATTACAGAGATGGTGTGATTTGATTCTTTTTTTTTTTCAGTTTTTTTATTTCTCTCGGTCTTACGAGAAAGACACGTGATTCGGGAAAATTTTTGAAAAAAAATCTACGCTTGTTGAAGGTGAAGTTTGGAAATAGAACAATTCCTTCTGTCGTGTATCCTCGATTAATGCAACCTCAGATGCTATGTTTCAATTTTCGATTCTAGTATTGAGCGAAAGGTTACACCTAGAGGTTCTGTATTATGGAGCAATCCTACTCCACTAGTACCAATGGACAGCATAAGGGAAGAAGCACTACACCCCAGGAATCAACAACACGAAACCCCTGTTAGAAATTACCCCTTTCCTTATTGGGCTCGGGACTAAAAGAATGGTTGGGACAACAAACATCCATCTCGTTCGTACTTTGGATACCAATATAACCATCGAAGGCTGTTGAAGTGACTAATTCCTGGAAATTAGGAGGCGTTGAAAACAAAGAAATTGTTGGAGTTCTTATTTCTATCTAATCCCAATACGCTTGATCTTAAGAAAAGATCTCTTGCAGGAAGGTTGGCTAGAGATTTCTTGTAAAAACACTAGCCCTGCTCAGTCCATAATGAGAATATTTTCATCTTTTTTTATTTCATGTATTTATTCTCCTTATGCACATAAGGGAGGAGCCGTATGAGATGAAAATCTCACGTACGGTTCTGGAACGGAGATTCTTTTAATTGAATGGCGACCGTAACGGATGTCAGCTCAATCCGAAGGAAATTATGCGGAAGCTTTACAGAATTATTATGAAGCTATGCGACTCGAAATTGATCCCTATGATCGAAGTTATATACTATATAATATAGGTCTTATCCATACAAGTAATGGAGAACATACGAAAGCTTTGGAATATTATTTTCGAGCACTAGAACGAAATCCATTCTTACCACAAGCTTTTAATAATATGGCCGTGATCTGTCATTACGTGCGACTATCTTCACTATAGAAGTCAAAAAAAAAGAAAAACAAAAAGGCTTTCTACATATGCATTGTCTAAAACAACGATTTTTATCAGCTGTAGCAAAGAAAGAAACTTCATAGAAGTTGAAATATGAAGAAATAGATATACCTAGCTACTTTTTTCTATGGATAAAAAAAAGGATCTAATTGGTAGAGGAAGCACCGTAAAGATCAATTAGTGAGGTTTGGGGCCGATACAATAATAACTGCGTACTTATGTCATGATGGTAGATAGACTTATCTCATGATGTGAGAGAAAAATTAGGAATCCACTTATGTAATAGAATGGATCCACTAAAGTCTTGAGCAGCGGTGTAGGACCAGATCCCAAAGATAGTAATTCTTTCTTAGGAAGGAAAGTATTTTTCAAAGATTCTATATAAATTTCTATACGAAACCGAGATAGTTACCTTTCAGAAAATTCTAACGATAGGGG